TCGCAGGCGTTCTTATGAGGAAACACTTATGATACTAGAACTCATGCCTTATCGAGCATCTTATCCCATTTTAAAATTGGTTTATTCTGCAGCAGCAAATGCTAATCATAATATGGGTTTGAACGGAGCTGATTCATTCATTAGTAAAGCCGAAGTCAATGGGGGCCCCTTTGTGAAAAAGTTAAGACCCAGGGCTAGAGGACGTAGTTATCCGATAAAAAGACCCACTTGTCATATAACAATTGTATTAAAAGATAAATCGAAATTTTAGAGATTCATCTAAAATTTCGATTTATCTTTAGAAAAAAAAATGGATGAAAAGATAATAGAATAAAAAAATATGGGACAAAAAATAAATCCACTTGGTTTCAGACTTGGTACAACCCAAAATCATCATTCCTTTTGGTTCGCACAACCAAAATTTTTTTTTGTAGGTCTACAAGAAGATGAGAAAATACGGAATTGTATCAAGAACTATGTACAAAAAAATAAGAGAATATCCCCAGGTTTCGAAGGAATTGGAATTGCACGAATAGAAATTAAAAAAAGAATCGATTTGATCCAGGTCATAATCTATATTGGGTTTCCCAATTTATTAATAGAGGGCCGAACGCGAGGGATCGAAGAATTACAGATGAATGTACAAAAAGAGTTGCATTCTGTGAACCGAAGACTCAATATTGCTATCACAAGAATTGAAAAACCTTATGGACACCCTAATATTCTTGCAGAATATATGGCTTCACAATTAAGAAATAGAGTTTCGTTTCGAAAGGCAATGAAAAGAGCTATTGAATTAACTGAACAAACAGATACAAAGGGAATTCAAATACAAATTGCAGGGCGTATCGACGGAAAAGAAATTGCACGTGTCGAATGGATCAGAGAAGGTAGAGTTCCTCTACAAACAATTCGTGCTAAAATTGATCATTGTTCCTATACAATTCGAACTATCCATGGAGTATTAGGCCTAAAAATTTGGATATTTGTGAACGAGGAATAATAGACCTTTTTTTATCTTGCCATTCTGTCCAGTGATAGAACAAAAAATTAGAAACTATTTCTGTTTTTTTACTTTTTCCGTTAAATCAAACAAAAATAAACAATTCTAATTATAATTATATAAGGTTGAATAAAAAATAGATTAATCTTACTTTTGATATAATTTATAATTGCTATGCTTAGTGTGTGACTCGTTAGTTTTTTCTTTAGAGTTTAAAGCTGGGCTTCAAAAAAAAGACTGACCCCCACTATAAACTTAATAACTATATAAAATAAAACAATAAAATAAACGAAAAACTAATAACCAACTTATTGCTTCGTATTGTCGAGATCCCAAGAAACAGTCACTATATGACTGAATGACTGAATCAATCATATAGTTGTAACAACTGAAATTTTCATAAAAAAAAATCTGATTATGGATTTTGAAGAAAAAAATAAAGGGATGCGGATAAATGGAAAGGTGATAGAAAGAGAGAACAAAAATATCAATGATAGATGATTCCAATATGTATGGTCTATGAATCACCTCATAAAAGGCAGTGTGATAAAGCATTAATATTGATATATTAATATATATAATAATACAAATAATAAAGTATAATATAAATAATAAAGAGCCCTGGGTTAATAGAAACTGAGGAGATTGGCTCGGGAACAAATTTTGTTGGGAGCTCCGTTGCAGAGTTCAGGCCTAACCATTAATGGAGAAGCTATAGGAACGACGAAACCTGTGACTATATAAGATTCTACTATTAAAATATAAATAAAATATAAAAGAAAAATGAATCCTAATAATTCATCGGGCGGGATGGCGGAACGAACCAAGAACAAATTGATTTACTCTGAGAGGTCATGGCTTGATCCTACGAATGAAGCAGGAAAGAGTCAATATCCGCCCGCGAAACCCTTATTTATTTATTGTATTACAATACAATATTGGCTTGACTCGATAAGAGTAAAAAAAAAATAGGGATTCGTTATAAAAAATAAGCATTATCTATAAATATACACATCTAGCCATATATGGAGCTTCCTATGTAATAAATGAAATATCAATAAATCCCATTACTTAGTTTAGTGTACTAATTATTAAATAGATGTGTATCTGTATCGAATCTTTTCATTCGCGAGGAGCTGGATGAGAGGAAACTCTCATGTCCGGTTCTGTAGTAGAGGCGGGATTAATAAAAAACCATCAACTATAACCCTAAAAGAACTAGATTTCGTAAGCACCATAGAGGAAGAATGAAGGGAATATCTTGTCGGGGCAATCATATTAGTTTCGGCAGATATGCTCTTCAGGCACTTGAACCTGCTTGGATCACAGCTAGACAAATAGAAGCAGGGCGAAGAGCAATGACACGATATGCACGTCGTGGTGGAAAAATATGGGTACGTATATTTCCAGACAAACCTGTTACAATAAGACCTACGGAAACACGTATGGGTTCGGGGAAAGGATCTCCCGAATATTGGGTATCCGTTGTTAAACCAGGCCGAATACTTTATGAAATGGGTGGAGTATCAGAAACTGTAGCCAGAGCAGCTATCTCAATAGCTGCGTGCAAAATGCCTATACGAACTCAATTTCTTATTTCAGGATAGGGATATAGAACTAAAGATAAACAAAAGGGGTATTGAGGATGAAAAAACAACCGCGGGTTTATTTATTTCTAGACAAACACTATTTCTTTTTTTCCTCATTCTTTGCATTGAAATAACAGATTCAAATAAAAATGATATGATTCAACCTCAGACCCTTTTGAATGTAGCAGATAACAGCGGAGCTCGAGAATTGATGTGTATTCGAATCATAGGAGCTGGTAATCATCGATATGCTCATATTGGTGACGTTATTGTTGCTGTAATCAAAGAAGCAGTGCCCAATATGTCTCTAGAAAGATCAGAAGTAATTCGAGCTGTAATTGTACGTACATGTAAAGAACTCAAACGTGACAACGGTATGATAATACGATATGATGACAATGCTGCGGTTGTCATTGATCAAGAAGGAAATCCAAAAGGAACTCGAGTTTTTGGCGCGATTGCTCGGGAATTGAGACAGTTGAATTTTACTAAAATAGTTTCATTAGCTCCTGAAGTATTATAAATACTAGTAGATGAAACTATGATATAGTTATAGTGGGATATCTGAAATGGATTAAATTAATAGATTGTGTTTCACGCATATACTTTTAATAATTAATAATTGAAATTGAATAATTCAAAATAAAAAAACATGTTGATTATATCAAAATTAAGAAGCACCAATAATTAGAATTCGTCATGGGCAGAGACGCTATTGCTGATATAATAACTTCTATAAGAAATGCTGACATGAGTAAAAATGGAACGGTTCGAATAGCATCCACTAATATCACCGAAAACATTGTTAAAATACTCCTACAAGAAGGTTTTATTGAAAACGTTCGGAAACATCAGGAAAGTAACAAAGATTTCTTGGTTTCAACCTTGCGCCATAGAAGGACTAGGAAAGGAATATATAGAACTATTTTAAAACGTATCAGTCGACCTGGTCTACGAATCTATTCCAACTATCAAAAAATTCCTAAGATTTTAGGTGGAATGGGAATTGTAATTCTTTCCACTTCTCGAGGCATAATGACAGATCGAGAAGCTAGACTAGAAAAAATTGGAGGAGAAATTTTGTGCTATATATGGTGATCTTCCTCCGGTATCCTAATTTGATCTCTAACTTCCTATTTGTGAAATAGAGAGGAAAAGTGAGTTATATAACTCTTCCTCCATTAGTTGATGATATTTCAAGGGGTTACCTGGATGAAAGAACAAAAATTGATTCATGAAGGTTTAATTACTGAATCACTTCCCAACGGTATGTTCCGGGTCCGTTTAGATAATGAAGATCTAATTCTAGGTTATATTTCAGGGAGGATCCGACGCAGTTTGATACGGATACTGCCGGGAGATAGAGTAAAAATCGAAATAAGTCGGTATGATTCAACTAGAGGACGTATAATTTATAGACTCCGCAGCAAAGATTCGAGCGATTAAATGATTTTTGAAAACATTCCTTTGGTGAGAGATACAACTCGAAGCTAAAAAATAAAATACAAGAGACTTTTTTTCTTCCAAGGAATAGATTTCAAATTAAGGTAAGGAGTGAGAAATATGAAAATAAGAGCTTCCGTTCGTAAAATTTGTGAAAAATGTCGACTGATCCGTAGGCGCGGACGAATTATAGTGATTTGTTCCAATCCGAGACATAAACAGAGACAAGGATAATCTTTCTTTTATAAAATTTCTCAAAGAAGGGCCATGTAAAAATAAAGGATCTGTTTTAACATGAAATGGATATCTCCGTATCTTTCTGTATATTTCTGATTCATATTTATGAGATGAAAAAATATGGCAAAACCTATACCAAAAATTGGTTCGCGTAGGAATGGACGTATTGGTTCACGTAAGAATGGACATAGAATACCAAAAGGGGTTATTCATGTTCAAGCGAGTTTCAACAATACTATTGTAACTGTTACAGATGTACGAGGTCGGGTGGTTTCTTGGGCCTCCGCCGGTACTTCTGGATTCAAAGGCACAAGAAGAAAGACACCCTATGCTGCTCAAGCCGCCGCTTCAAATGCTATTCGTACTGCAGTTGATCAGGGTATGCAACGAGCAGAAGTTATGATAAAGGGTCCTGGTCTCGGAAGAGACGCAGCATTACGGGCCATTCGTAGAAGTGGTATACTATTAAGTTTCGTACGTGATGTAACACCTATGCCACATAATGGATGTCGACCTCCTAAAAAAAGACGTGTGTAAAAATAAGAATTAAACGGATTGCAAGAGAAATAAATGATTCAATGATCTGATCAAATAATAATATTTAGTATGGTTCGAGAGGAAATAGCAGGATCCACTCGAACACTACAGTGGAAATGTGTTGAATCAAGAGTAGACGGTAAGCGTCTTTATTATGGTCGTTTCATTCTGTCCCCGCTCATGAAAGGGCA